TTATCTTAATTGAATTGTATGTAATGATCAAGAAATTGAGTTTCATTCTATATATACACGTGTTAAAATCCTAATAACAATTGACTGGATTCTATCCATGTTTGGGCTGGAATTGACGAACAATCAATAAGAATATTATTCTAGATTTGAAATCGAAGTGGGGCGTGGCCAAGTGGTAAGGCAACGGGTTTTGGTCCCGCTATTCGGAGGTTCGAATCCTTCCGTCCCAGAGCACCCGCATTCTATCTTTTTCACAAATGGAATTGAGTTCACAACACATAAAAACTCAATCTAATTGGGATCTAATGCAGGCAGGATAGGATAATGGATTCTTTTTTTTCTTTACATTAAAAGGGTTAGACGGACATATACCTCTTTCTATGTAAGGGGTTGAGTTACTTCTGTCGTGTGTGTATTTCTATCTCCATTTTCTAGACTCTTAATATTCTCAAAGATGCGATTAAAGTTCCTATGCGAACCGTGTTGAGGTAAAATAACAAGGAAGAACAAATATTTGATTTAGGTCTGTGTCGTTTTGTACCTAGGTTTATGATATTGTAAAAACGGGTGCTTCTTTTCGGGGGGGGGTTATGACTCCCGACGGGATTGGGGGAAGTACATAGGAGTTAATCAACAACAAAAGGTGTCAATTTGAATATCTACCCGAATCTCATTTAGAATCGAATTCATTATCAAAATACATCCGTAACGTGTGTTTTTTGAAACTCCATTTTGAGGTATTTCGTATTTTGTTCGTTATAAAATCACAAATAAACACAAATAAAACAGTCTCAATTTATGTAATGGTTGAAAGTCAGGGTGATGCAGACACTCTATTCACCTTAATGGAAAATGAATTGAACCCGAAAAGAAATACGTAACGTATAAAATATAAAATGAGGATCCTATCTTATCGATCTTATCTAGATAACATAACCCTTGATCTCAGTAAGAAGGGTTGACGGTTTTTGTGAAAAAAATCAGATTTGTTTTTCCAAGTTATAATTTCGATATAGCTATCTATCGCTTTTTTTGAAATAAATCATTCATTCTATTTCGAATTTCTATTTAGAACCCTATACGCCTATTATTCTAAAAAAAAAAATAGATATCGAAAAATCTATTAATTCAATTCTATCCGTATATTATTTAATGTATTAATGTAAAAAATAGAATCGATTTTTTTTTATTTTAATATAGAAAAAAGTATAGATTTCTATGTACCGACTAAACCAATGACTATTCATGATTCTATAATTGAATCACTTTTATACCGGTTCAAAATTTGAGGAATGTTATGGTAAAACTTCGTTTGAAACGATGTGGTAGAAAGCAACGTGCGACTTGAAGGACATGATCTAGTGTGGATTTTTCTATCCACCATTTTCTATAGAAAAAGGTGCTCTTGGCTCGACACCTCCTGTTCCGTTAGACTAGAACTCACGCTTTTGGGGGGGTTATAGTTAATTCATGGTGGAGCTCGAGTAGAAAGTCTTGATTCATTTCTTAAGAGCAAGAATCCAGGGTTAGTGTGAATCAATAAATTAGAACAACTTCGTAAGTATATTATATTTTTGACAGATAAATCGAAAGGATCCAATCCTAGTTTCCAACCAAAAAGTCAATTTTGTTGGAATCGATAAAACCTTTTCGATAAAAAGTATATCGTGAGAGAATCAAGCGTTTGTATGATTCTTTTTTTTGATAAACAATCACAAAAAGGGTATGTTGCTGCCATTTTGAAAGGATTAAAGATCAACGAAGTAATGTATAAACCTAACGATTCAAAGCAAAGAGATTCCGAAACAAGGAAATGCCCTTTTCATTCTCAATTGTATCAACAACTGGATTAGAATGAAGAATTCCAATAGAGGTTAAATAAGCCAGACAAAGGGGGGGGGCTAGAGACCACTCAATAAATGAAATGTTTCTTTTGAGCTATTTTAGAGTTATTCAACTTGAGTTATGAGTGCAAATGGTTTTTTCCGGAAAGAAGAATGAGAGCAAACGGGGACTTAATTCTTAGTCTAATTCATTTTATGATGGATCTATTTGCCATTCTAATTTTCTATCTACACAACTTGAAAAAAAAGAAGAATCACAAATCATTTTTCTTGAGCCGTACGAGGAGAAAACGTCTTATACGTTTCTAGGGGGGTATTATTCATATAATCTATCCCAATAAGCCGTCTATCGAATTGTTGCAATTGATGCTCGGTCCCGAAGGGAAGGAAGAGATCTTCGAAAAGTTGGTTTTTATGATCCGATAAAGAATCAAACTTTTTTAAACGTTCCCGCTATTCTCTATTTTCTGGAAAGGGGCGCTCAACCTACCGGAACTGTTTATGATATTTTAAAGAAGGCAGCGGTTTTTAAAGAGCTTCGCCCTAATGAAATGAAATTCACTTAATGAAATACAACAAGAAAGAGACTTGAACGAGTCGTATATGGTTTAATAGAACCTTTTCTTTATTATTCACATCTTTTTTTGTTCTATATTGATATGTCTAGAAAAAAGATCAAGTGAACAAATGAAGAAAGTTATATTGACCAAGTCACTCACGGTAGGAATTGGATCTAGCAATAGACAATTCCAACATTCCTTTAAACTAGAAGGTTTTCCTTGGAACTATACTAAAAAAAGAATGAATTATTTGACGTATAGTTATTGATCTTTTTTCGACTTATTTTTTATTTTTATCGCCATTCCTTTCTAATCATGTACCTTATTTAGATAGTGCCAATCCAACACAAGTTCTTTTTTTATTTGTTCAATTGATTCTTTTATTATCTTTAATTTTCAATTAAATTTCTATTATTTCTTTTTTTTTTTTTTAACAGACATATTGACAAGAGTGTAATGAACAAATATAATTCAAGTGTAAATGGGTCCAGTTTTTTTCTATTTTTTTGTCCTACATACAAAACACAGTTTTTGTTTCTTACTTTATTCAAAGATTCGTTATAAAAAAAATGAAAAGGAAAATCTATATATATATAGAATGGAATGAATGAGAATATCTAAGGAGTGGTCTATCATTTTTTTATTTTGAAATTTCTTGTATTGTCAGTTGATCTGCTTTTTATTAGATTATCAAACTTACTTTTTTTAGATTTTTTGCTAATTCAATGCTTTGGTTGTCTTGTCTAATTTCTTTTTTTTTTTTTGATCTCGATTGTATCTACATAGTATACTCTCTTTGGGTTGCTAACTCAACGGTAGAGTACTCGGCTTTTAAGTGCGGCTAGGGTCTTTTACACATTTGGATGAAGTAAGGGATTCGTCCACACCATCGGTAGAATTTGTAAGACCACGACTGATCCTGAAAGGAATGAATGGAAAAAAGAGCATGTCGTATCAATGGAGAATTTTGCAAAAATTTCGTTCTTATTAGATCGGTACAAAAACTTTGGTTGAATTTTTAGAACGAAATGAATTCAAAATTGGGTCGATTGGATACAGGGATCGAGCCTTATGGCTCTAATTAGAGGGAAAAAAGCAACGAGCTTATGTTCTTAATTGGAACGATTAACCGCCCTAATTAAATGTTAAAAATAGATTAGTGACTGATGCGGGAAAGGCTGTTCCAGGAATGGATTACAGATCCTTAGTGAATCCTAACTATTAACTAACCATTTTCCATTTGATTACAAAAGAAAATGGAGATGAATGTGTAGAAGAAACAGTATATTGATAAGGATACTTTTTTTCCAAAATCAAAAGAGCGATTGGGTTGAAAAAATAAAGGATTTCTAACCATCTTCTTATCCTATAACTATAAAGAAAGAAACCAATTAGATGGAAAAAAGATAGAGAGTCCGTTGATGAGTTTACCTATTTCCGAGGTATCTATCTATTATTTTTTACTATAATACCTTGTTTTGACTATATCGCACTATGTATCATTTTATAACTTCCGAAACCCTCTACCTTTCTTTTTGTTTCCGATCTCATTTTAAATGGAGGAATTCCGAGGATATTTAGAACTAGATAGATCTTGGCAATACTTTTTATATCCACTTATCTTTCAGGAATATATTTATGCACTTGTACATGATCAGGATTTAGATTTGAACAGGTCCCTTTTGTTGTCAAATAAAAAAAGGGGGTATGACACAAAATACAGTTTACTGATTGTAAAACGTTTAGTTATTCAAATGTATCAACAGAATCATTTGATTCTTTCTCTTAATGATTCTAACAAAAATGAATTTTTTGTGCCCAAGAACAATTTGTATTCTCAACGGATCTCGGAGGGATTTGCAGCTATTGCGGAAATTCCATTTTCTATGCGATTGCTCTCTTCCTTCGAAGGAAAAGAACGAAAAAAATATCAAAATTTACGATCAATTCATTCCATATTTCCTTTTTTAGAGGACAAACTTTCACATTTAAATTATGTCTTAGATATATTGATACCCCACCCCATACATTTGGAAATCTTGGTTCAAACTATTCATTACTGGGTAAAAGATACTTCCTGTTTGCATTTATTGCGATTCTTTCTTTATGAGTATTGTAATAGTGTTATTACTCTAGAGAGATCTGTTTCACAAAATCCGAATAAAAGATTCTTTTTGTTCTTATATAATTCCTATGTGTGGGAATGCGAATCCATCTTCGTTTTTCTCCGGAACCAATCCTCTCATTTACGATCAACATCTTACGGCGCCCTTCTTGCACGAGTCTATTTCTACCGAAAGTCAGAAGATTTTGTAAAAGTATTTACTAAGCATTTTCGGGTTATACTTTGGTTCTTCAAAGATCCTTTTCTGCATTATGTTAGGTATCAAGGAAAATGGATTCTGGCTTCAAGGGGTACATTTTTTCTGATGACTAAATGGAAATATTACTTTGTCAATCTCTGGCAATGTACTTTTTCTCTATGGTTGCAACCAAGAAGAATCTATATCAATCGATCACCAAATCAGCCCATTGACTTTTTGGGTTTTCTTTTAAGTGTGCGACTAAATACGTGCGTGGTACGAAGTCAAATGTT